GAAGATGAACAGAGAAACAAAAAATATCACTACTGTGTAAACGAAGAGTTTGAGAGTAAGCATTACACAATCTCCAAGATTTTTTTTGAAAAAAGGAAATAGATTGCCCATTTTTTATCACATACACTATTTTGACATAAAGATTCTGATTCCTTCATTACCAAAAATTTGTGGCCATATCCATTGTTGGGTATTGTGGGGTCCTTAGAAAGTCCTTGTTTACTGGAAGGTCAGAACGAGGAAATAAGTTGATCAAAATTTATCACCGCGGTCATTCAATTCAATATACAAGAATTTCCATTTTTGAATCGAGGGTTCATAATGTAAAACTTATCTGATCTTATCAATTTTTAGAATTTTTTTGGATAAATCATGAATTTTGCAGAGTAGTAAAGATTTTATCGAAAACTTACAGCGGCTTGCCAAACAAAGGCTAAGAGAAAAAATAGTACAGGTATGACAGGCATAACATCTACGATGGGATTGAAAAAGGCATAAGCCTCGGGCAGTTTGGCGAAGAAAAAACTACTCGAATAAAGGGTAGAATTAAGACAGATACAGATTAAACTAAAGATATTAAGCATAACAAACATTTCATTCTTGTAGATTAGAAAATTTGATTTTGGTTGAGTTTTTTTTATGAGGGAAAAAATGAAAAGGCGGGTCAAAAAATCCTTCCTTTTCTTCGAACTCTCCCCAATCCAAAATCTTTCCTTTCATTCTCAAATGAGAATACAAGGAATTATGGTTTCATACAATATCTTAATTGAATTTTATGTAATGATCAATAATTTTTTTATTCTATATTTACATGTGTTGAATCCTAGCAACAATGTATTTCATATGTATTTGGGTTGGGATTGACGAATGACCAATACCAATATTAGTCTTTATTAGTGTCGAATATAAATCTAAATGGGGCGTGGCCAAGCGGTAAGGCAGCGGGTTTTGGTCCCGTCACTCGGAGGTTCGAATCCTTCCGTCCCAGATCGTCTTCATCAGAAACGAAAGATTCTTCTCTTTAACAACTTTTTGGATATAATGTGATCCAACCCTCTGTTCTGAATTCTAGGAATAATTCGTAGAATTATATCTTTTCTTTCGTTTGGTTTCTCACAAACGCGATCGAGTGCACGGGTAGAAATAAAGATATTTCTTTTAATTCCCAATTCTTTTTTGAATTGGGGGAGCATTCCCATTCAGAGTATGCTTGTACTACTCATATTCATATTGAAGTTAGTTACTTATGGAAGCTTTGTGTTCCATATCCGTGAAATGGGAATTATAACATGATGCATTCTGAATCGAAATGGAAAAGGCCCTTTTTTCTATTCCATTCCCAAGGGGGCCTAAAGAAAAATAAATAGTGTATCCCAATTCCACACTTTATTTTATGTGGAGACTAAAGATTACGTAGTTTTTGGTATTAATTTAATTTCATGGTTCGTCTTAAAACTTCTAAGAAAAAAAAAATAAGAAAAACGAATTAATCTGGATCCCATTTTTTGAATTTGATCTTATTCAAATGAATATCAATGTAATGTAACGATTGGATGGATGAAAATTTATATATTCTGTGGAATTGGCGGAAAGATTTTGAAACCTGAAGTAAAACAAAATCTGTCTGTATACTGTATAATATAATAATATAAAAATAATATAAATATAACAAGATAATAAAAAAAAAAAAGAACAAGTCCTATATTATATAATTATATATATATTATTGTATTGTTCAGTAACAGCGGTCCTTTGGTTAAGTCAATAAGGGTCTGTGATTCTTTAAATATCCATGATTACCTCCGGTAAGAATTGTTCGTTGTATATGATGGATACGAAAAGATTAGATTCTTCTTATTCTTGATTCTTATTTTCTCTTTCAGATGAAAGAAAGAATTGAAAGAAAAAATAACGACTTTAATCTTACCTTACACGAGACCTTTTCTATTCCATACTCATGAAAACAAAAAAGGATTTGAATCTTCATTTTTATGAACCCTTGGTACTCGAAGAAGTGTGAAAAATCTATATTATAAAGAAACTTCTGGCCTTTTCGAGTCATTGAAATAGTTTATATTTGGTTAATAACTGATTTTGTTCCGGAATTTCCAATCCATCCGGGATTAGATTGGAAATCTATTAAAGGCTGTTCTTTTTAAGTTTAGAATTTTTTTGTTCGAGAAAAATGGGATCCTTTTCATGATTCACCACCCCGAACAATCCGTTGAAGATGTAAATAAGACTTAAGTAAATTCGTTTATTCGTCTTTTTGAGAAATCTGTTTCATTCATATGATAGAATATGGGGTGAAATAACTTAAATCCTTTCTAAGACTTTTCCGGATAACTATTTATCTATCCATAGATACATAAAAGGTATTTATATACCGTTGAGCCAATGACTATTCATGATTCCATCTTGAATCAATTCCATACCGGTTCGAAATTGAATTAGGGGAATGTTATGGTAAAACTTCGTTTGAAACGATGTGGTAGAAAGCAACGTGCGACTTGAAGGACATGATTCGTTGTGGATTCTTACATCCACCATTTTCTATAGGAATGAAGATGCTCTTGAATCGACATAGTTTATTCTGTTCTTGCTAGGAACCTAATTTGTGTTGGGTTGGTAAATAGGAATAGTACACGATGGAGCTCGAGCAAAAAGTATTGATTCATTTATCGGGAGGAAGAATCTAGGGTTAGTAACAATAAATAAGTTAGACCAACTTTGTAAGTATATCTTCAATATAGAAATCGAAGGGTTAAAATCCAAACAAGTTTGAAATGAAAAATGAAATAAAAAAAAAGTCAAACAAATTTGTTGGAATTAGGAAAACTTTTTCGATTCAAATTAAAAGTGTATTATATTACAAGGGAATCAATCATTCGTATTATCTTTCTATAGAAAGAAATAACAAAAAAAAAAAAGAAAGGTAACTAGTATCTATTTTGGGTAATTATTTACCCCAAATTCATACTTTTTTATTGTTGTTGTGCCAATCCAACACAAATCCTTATTTGATTTACTTACTAATTAATTGAATTTGTTCTCTCAACATTCCACTCATATTGACAATGGTGTATCGAACAAATATAATTTGATCGTAGATAAATGGATCCATTTATTCCGACCCCTGTTGGTTTTTCCTTTACTTCAGTCAAATGATGGGTTTGCTGGATTTACTGTTATACAATACAAGATGTATTTTCTTAACGAAAATCAAAAATTTTTAGAAAACGGGTGGTCTGTATAAATTTTGATATTTCTATTGGAAATCCGTTGTTTTTTAATCCGATCTGCTCATTTTGTTATTTTGGTGTTTATAATTGATCCTCAAATTTTTCCTTTATATTTCTTGTTAGTTCAATAGTTTGACGTAGTTGTACAGTGCAATTCAATTTTTTTTTTTTTTTTATTTCGATCGTATCTACATATCATATTTGTCTGGGTTGCTAACTCAACGGTAGAGTATTCGGCTTTTAAGTGCGACTATGATCTTTTACACATTTGGATGAAGCAACGAATTCGTCCAGACTATTGGTAGAGTCTATAAGACCGCGACTGATCCTGAAAGGTAATGGGTGGAAAAAACAGCATGTCGTAATAATAAGAAGAAAATAGAATTTCTTCTTATATTCATTTTTAGTAGAATTTTGAGTTGATTCCTACCGGATTATTCCCATTTTTTTTTTGGGGGGGGGGGAGACAAAAGAAATTCACATTTACAGTTGGGTCTAGTGAATAAATGGATAGAGCCCCACGGCTCCAATTCTGGTAAAAAAAAGCAACGAGCTTCTATTCTTATCTTAATTTGAATAATTACCCGATCTAATTAGACGTTAAAAAAAAATTAGTGCCTGATGCGGGGAAGGGTTCTCCTGTGAGTGGTCCTTTTATTCTTTTTTTTTTTTTTTTTTTAATCCTAACTATTCTCTATTATGGATTGGAAACGAATGTGTAGAAGAAACAGTATACTGACAAAAATAATTTGTTCCAAAGTCAAAAGAGCGATCGGGTTGCAAAAATAAAAGATTTTTGAACCTCTGGGAATTATAACGAAGATAAACCCATTGGATAGAAGAGGAGAGGAAAAATATCTGTTGATTGGACTACCTGTTTCCGGGGTATATATTTTTTGCCATACATAATACATACTCTGTTCTGACCATATTGCACTATGTATAATTTGATAACCAAGAAATGCCTACTGTTTCTGGTTAAAGTAGAAATGTAAGTCAATGGAAGAATTACAAGGATATTTAGAAAAGGATAAATCTCGGCAACAACACTTCCTATATCCGCTACTCTTTCAGGAGTATATTTATGCACTTGCTCATGATCATGGTTTAAATGGTTCGATTTTTTACGAACCTGTCGAAGTTTTTGGTTATGACAATAAATCTAGTTTAGCACTTGTAAAACGCCTAATTACTCGAATCTATCAACAGAATTATTTGATTTCTTCGGTTAATGATTCTAACCAAAAGAGGTTCATTGGGCATAACAATTTTTTTTATTCTCATTTTGATTCTCAAATTATATCAGAAAGTTTTGCAATTATTGTAGAAATTCCGTTCTCGCTGCGATTAGTATCTTTTTTCGGAGAAAAAAAAGAAATACCAAAATATCATAATTTACGATCAATTCATTCCATTTTTCCCTTTTTAGAGGACAAATTATCGCATTTAAATTATGTCTCAGATATACTAATACCTCATCCCATCCATATGGAAATCTTGGTTCAAATTCTTCAATGCTGGATTCAAGATGTTCCTTTTTTGCATTCATTGCGATTCTTTCTTCACGAATATCATAATTGGAATAGTCTTCTCATTACTCATAAAAAATCTATTTGTATTTTTTCAAAAGAAAATAAAAGACTATTTCGGTTCCTGTACAATTCTTATATATTTGAATGTGAATTTTTCTTAGTTTTTTTTCGTAAACAATCTTCTTATTTACGATTAACATCTTCTAGAACTTTTCTTGAGCGAACA